AATAAGATGCCTGAGTAAAGGGTTATTTTGATAGAATAAATTAAGTATTTTTATACTCTTATTATTGTTCTGTTAAGAATTAAACTTAATCCTTGAAAATCAAAAATTCATGTGCATCTTACACTTCAAAACATCTAAGAAAGATAAGCTAAAGTAAGCTATTAGGTTCATACCCTAAGAATAGAAAGTAAATTTCTTCTTTCTAATATTTTTTAATTCAACTAAATTAATACTATCAAATACTATGATAATTGGGGTTATCATAACTATTTGTTCAAATAACTGAGTATCAATATGAATAGGAATAGAAATTTCACTCATTTCATTTATTCCTTTAATAAATTCAAACAAAATTAACTCATCCTCTGAATCCATAATTAAATATTTCATTATTCAGAGAATTTCTTCAACAATGTTATTATTTAGAGTAATTTGTATACTAATTGGGGTTAGTATAATAAATGAAATTATTTTAACAACAGCAATAATAATTAAAATAGGATTAGTTCCCTTCCACAATTGAGTTTTATTAATTATTGAACATTTAGAGTATAGAATTGTATTAATTCTACTAACAATTTTAAAACTCCCTCCAATTTCGATTACATACCAAATTAATAGAAAATTCTTACTTATACCAATCATTTTAAGATTGATTGTCAGATCAATCTGCTGTGTAAATCAATCCTCCATTCGAAAAACATTAACGTATTCATCAATTTTTAATATAAGTTTAATAATTTCGTCTATCAATAAACTCAGTTTAATTATTTCATTCATTAGAGTTTACTCAATTAATATAACTTTCTTAGTAATATTATTTTCAACGATAAAAATAAATTTTATTAATCAAATTTTATTTAATGAATATTCAACATGAATAAAATTAAATATTTGAATAAATATGTTATCAATAAGAGGATTCCCACCCACACTAGGATTTGTTACCAAAATAATAGTAATTCAAGAAATAGTTAAAATTAATGAACTAATTTTAGTTACAATTATAATCATAACATCACTGTTAGTATTATTCTTCTATACACGACTAGCATTTTCTTCAATAATAATTTCTTACAGATTCAAAAAATGAGAATTCTTAATAAAAACAAACTCTAAGTATTTTATAATAATAATAAGAATTTTAATATCACCTTTAATTTTAACTTTAAAAATAGTCTTCTAAAGACTTTAAGTTAAAATAAACTCACAACCTTCAAAGTTGTTAATATTCTAAGATTGAATAAGTCTTAGATGTTAATCTTCTTTAAATTTGCAATTTAATATTTTAAGTAAACTATAAGACCAAATACTAAGAGAAATAATTATTTCTTAAGTAAATTTACAGTTTACCGCCTAAATCAGCCATCTTAATCATCATTCATTGGAATGATTAAATGGTTCTATTCAACAAACCATAAAGACATTGGAACATTATATTTCATTTTTGGTATTTGATCAGGAATAGTTGGAATAATATTAAGAATAATTATCCGTATTGAACTCTCTCAACCAGGATCAATTATTAATAACGATCAAGCATACAATGTAATTGTTACATCTCATGCTTTCATCATAATTTTCTTTATAGTTATACCAATTATAATTGGAGGATTTGGTAACTGACTACTTCCATTAATAATTGGTGCACCAGACATAGCATTCCCACGACTGAATAATATAAGATTTTGACTATTACCTCCATCTCTTACACTTTTATTAACCAGATCTATTATTGAAATAGGAACAGGCACAGGATGAACAGTTTACCCACCATTATCTAGAAATTTAGCACATGCAGGCCCAAGAGTTGATATATCAATTTTCTCATTGCACTTAGCAGGAATTTCCTCAATCTTAGGAGCAGTAAACTTTATTACAACAGTAATTAATATACGACCAACAGGAATAACTCTTGATCGAACACCATTATTTGTATGATCTGTTGTAATTACGGCAATTCTTCTCTTATTATCACTACCTGTTTTAGCAGGAGCCATCACAATATTACTAACAGACCGAAATATTAACACAACATTCTTTGACCCGGCAGGAGGGGGGGACCCTATCTTGTACCAACATTTATTCTGATTTTTTGGACATCCAGAAGTATATATTTTAATTCTCCCAGGATTTGGTTTAATTTCTCATATTATCAGTCAAGAAAGAGGAAAAACAGAATCATTTGGATACATTGGTATAGTATACGCAATAATATCAATCGGTATTTTAGGATTTGTTGTATGAGCTCATCATATATTCACAGTGGGAATGGATGTTGACACACGAGCTTACTTTACATCAGCAACTATAATTATTGCAGTACCAACAGGAATTAAAATTTTTAGTTGAATAGCAACTATACACGGAGTTTCAACTAAAATATCAATCTCTATAATATGATCAACAGGATTTGTATTCTTATTTACGTTGGGGGGATTAACAGGAATTGTTTTGTCAAATTCGTCAATTGATGTAATTTTACACGACACCTACTATGTAGTAGCACATTTTCACTATGTTTTATCAATAGGAGCAGTATTTGCTATTATAGCAGGATTCATTCAATGATTCCCATTATTTACGGGAGTTATAATAAATCCAAAATGACTGAAAATTCAGTTCTCAGTAATATTTATTGGAGTTAATTTAACTTTCTTCCCACAACATTTCTTAGGGTTAAGAGGTATACCACGACGTTACTCAGATTATCCTGACATATATACTTCATGGAACCTTCTATCATCAATTGGTAGAATAATTTCACTTGTAAGAATTTTACTAATAATTTTCATCCTTTGAGAATCCTTCATTACAAAGCGAATTGCTATATTTAACTACAGAATATCAGCATCAATTGAATGACTTCAAAAGACACCACCCCAAGAACACTCATATACTGAACTACCTTTAATGGTTAAATATTAGGTCAGTATGGCAGACTAGTGCAATGAACTTAAGATTCATATATAAATATTTTATTTTGCTGAAAATAGCAACATGAAATATACTAAGTTTCCAAGATGCAGTATCACCAATTATAGAACATTTAATTATGTTTCATGACCATACAATAATAATTATTATTATAATCACAATAACAGTTTTTTATATACTTATCTCACTTAATTTCAACAAATTAACTAACCGATTTTTATTAGAAGGTCAACTAATTGAATTAATTTGAACTATTATACCAGCGATCCTTCTTGTAATTATTGCATTACCATCATTAAAAATTCTTTACCTTCTTGAAGAAATTAATAAACCAATTATTACTATAAAAGCTATTGGGCATCAATGATATTGAAGATATGAGTATTCTGACTTCAAAAAAATTGAATTCGATTCTTATATAAAAAAACCAGAGTATAATGAAGATTTTGAATATCGACTTCTAGAAGTTGATAATCGTATTATATTACCGTACAATACTAAATCACGTATTCTAGTAACATCTTTTGATGTTATTCACTCATGAACAATTCCAACACTAGGAATCAAAATTGACGGAACGCCAGGACGAATCAACCAAGGAAGAATTGTTCTTATACGACCAGGATTATTTTACGGACAATGCTCTGAAATTTGTGGAGCAAACCATAGATTTATACCAATTGTTATACAATCTGTATCTATAAATTCTTTCATTAATTGAATTAAGAACTTTTCATTAAGTTACTTAAATGCAAGTGTTGGTCTCTTAAACCAAATTATAGTAAAAAGCGAATACTCTTAATGGAAGAAATTAGTTTAATAAAAATTTAAGTTAGTCAAATTTAAGATACACTTAGTAGTATTTCTTAATACCTCAAATAGCCCCAACTTGATGAACATTTATTATAATTTTGTCTATTATTATAATAATCGTTACAATAATCATAATCTACTTTTCATTTATTTACATAAATAAACAAATAGAAAGAAAAAGAAGAAAATGTCTTAATTGAAAATGATTATAAATTTATTCTCAGTATTTGACCCAACAACAGGAAATTTATCATTAAATTGAATAAGAATATTATTAGTAATAATTTTACCATCACCATATTGAAATGTACCTTCTAAATCAATAATTTTAATTTTAATAGTACTTAAGTCATTAGCAAAAGAAATTATTATACACATCAATAAAATTGAACCTACTGTTTTATTCTTAAGAATATTTACATTTATTTTAATTAACAATATGATAGGGCTAGTACCATACGTATTTACAGCATCTGCTCACTTAACCTTCTCTTTAGCTATTGCTTTAACTATTTGAATATCATTAATAATTTTTGGTTGGTTAAAAAAAACAAACAATATATTTATTCATTTAGTCCCTGTAGGAACACCATACCCATTAATACCTTTCATAGTAATAATTGAATCAATTAGAAATTTTATTCGACCTGGTTCACTAGCAGTACGTCTTAGAGCAAATATAATTGCAGGACATTTATTAATAACACTTCTAGGAAACAATTTATCTAACAACTTTTTTAACATAATATTAATTATATGACTATTCATAGGTTTAATAATATTTGAACTAGCAGTAGCATTTATTCAATCATATGTATTTATAACACTATCTGCCCTATACTCTAGAGAAATTTAAATGAAAAACCACCCATTTCACTTAGTTGACAACAGACCATGACCTCTCACAGGGTCTATAGGACTTATAACAATAACTTCTGGGACAGTTCTATGATTTCATTATAATGAAATATGACTAATAATAATAGGAACAGTAATTATTTTATTAACTATAATTCAATGATGACGAGACGTAATTCGAGAAGCAACGTTTCAAGGTATACATACTAAAAAAGTAACATTAGGAATAAAATTAGGAATAATCCTATTTATTATATCTGAAGTCCTATTTTTCACTTCCTTCTTTTGAGCTTTCTTTCACAGAAGATTATCTCCATCAGTAGAAATTGGTATACAATGACCACCCACAGGTGTAAAAACATTTAACCCTATAAGAATTCCTATACTAAACACAATAATTTTATTATCTTCAGGAATTTCAATTACTTGAGCACACAACGCACTATTAAACAAAAATTACTCACAAACTATTCAAAGAATAATTATTACAGTTTTACTAGGGGTATACTTCACGATTCTACAAGCAATCGAATATTACGAAGCACCTTTTACTATAGCTGACTCAGTATATGGGTCAACATTCTTTATAAGAACAGGATTCCACGGAATTCACGTAATTGTAGGAACTATTTTTATTATTATTTCAACTGCACGAATAATTAAACTTCACATAAGAAACACTCATCACGTAGGATTTGAAGCATCAGCTTGATACTGACACTTTGTAGACGTAGTTTGACTTTTTCTTTATATCTCAATTTATTGATGGGGTAGTTAAAAATTACTAACAACTCTTTTAGTATATAAAGTATTTTAAGCTTCCAACTTAAAGGATAATCTTAATTAAATGAGTAATAAAAATTATAATAAATTCTCTAATTGTTATTATTGCTTTAACTTTAATTATAATCATATTAATTTTACTTTTAAGAAAAAAAACATTAACAGACACACAAAAGTTAACACCATTTGAATGTGGATTTAATCCTATATCATATTCACGACTCCCATTCTCTATTCATTTCTTCATGATCGCAGTAATCTTTTTAATTTTTGATATTGAAATTATTTTAATTATACCTATAATTATTACCGTAAAAACATCAATAACAAAATACTGAATCTTAACTTCTATTATATTTTTGACTATTTTATTAGGAGGATTATTACATGAATGAAAAAATGGAATAATCAACTGATCTAAATAAAATTATAGGGTTATATTTAATAATAATATTTGATTTGCAATCAAAAGGTATCTCTTTAGATTAATCTTAACTAAACAAAGAAGTAAAATTTTACATTTAGTTTCGACCTAAATTTAGAGATATTCTCCATGTTTTTTTAATTGAAGCCAAAGCAGGAGAGGCACCTTAATGTTAATAAGGATAATGAAATAATTTCCAATTAACAGAGATCAAGACATAGGAGTAGCTGCTAACTAACTTCTAAAGCGGTTTAAATCCGTTTATCTCTTTATATTCATATAGTTTACTAAAACATTTTATTTTCGTTAAAAAAACGACTTAAAATTAAGTCTATGAATTTGTTTTTAAATATAAATTTCCTTTTCAACTTCACTGAAATACTCTAAGTAAGCTATAAAAACAATTTTAAATTAAAAACAATAATCAAATTATAATACTAATAAAAAACAACTTTAAAGATCTTAATGTATAATTTTGAAGAAGATTTGAAATCTTTAATGTATAGTAAGTTAAACCAAACCCACCATAATACTCTCCTCAATTTAATTCCTTATATAATTCTAAAGCACTTTTATAAGTAATTATGTACAAAAAATTTGAATAGCTATATATAAATCATATAGAACCATTAAGAAAATATAATCTACTATAAAAAATTAACTTAAATCTTATTAGTTCATAGCCCAATAAAAAACCAAAAGATATTATCAATAAAGTCAATAACTTCAAATATAAGGGAAGTAAAATAAATTCTATATTTAAATTAACTAACCATATATATATACAACCAAAACAAACAGAAAAAATAGTCAAAATTAAAACTCTCAATTTTATTAAAGAAATATCTTCAGATAAATTTATGTAAGGTAAACCCTTAAAATCATAAATAAGAGTGTAATAAAACAAACGAATTCTATATAAAGAACTCAAACCTAAGCTTAAATAAAAAAAAACTATATAAAAAAAATTACAACCCAAGAAAGACACACCGTCAATAATTAAATCCTTTGAATAAAACCCTGATAAAAAAGGAAACCCACAAAGAGCTAAGTTAGAAATATTAAAACAACAACAAGTCAAAGGCATACTTAAACAAATAGAGCCTATACAACGAATATCTTGATAACCTATTATTAAATGAATAATAATTCCAGAACAAAGAAATAATAAAGATTTAAACATAGCATGAGATAATAAATGAAAAAAACAAAAATCTACCATCCCCATAAATAAACATCTTATTATTAACCCTAGTTGACTCAAAGTAGACAATGCAATAATCCTCTTTAAGTCATATTCATAACTTGCACAAACTGAAGACATAATTATAGTTAATAATCTTACTAAAAGAAAAAATCTATTTACAAAAATTAATCTATTAAAAAAGCGAATCAATAAATATACACCAGCTGTAACTAATGTAGAAGAATGAACTAAAGAAGAAACTGGTGTGGGTGCTGCTATAGCAGCTGGTAATCATATAGAAAAAGGAATTTGAGCTCTTTTAGTAAAAGATGAAAAAATAATTAAATAATATAAATTTTCAAATAAATAAGATAAATGAAATATGAAATTTCAACTACCATATCTAAATATTCAACTAATTGAAATTAATAGACCAATATCACCTAAGCGATTAACTAAGCAAGTAATTAAACCAGCTAAATATCTCCTCAAAGAACTATAGTAAATAACTAAACAATATGAAATTAAACCTAAGCCGTCCCAACCTAATAAAATTCTAACTAAATTAGGACTTAAAACTATCATAAGTATTCTTAATACAAATATTAAAACCAAAAACAAAAATCGAATTGAACTAAAATTATATCTACCTATATAAACTTTTCTATATATAATTACTATTGAAGAAATAAAAAGAACCACACTACAAAATACACAAGAAATTCAATCTAAATAAATAACATAACAAAGAGAGATAGAATTTATATCAAGTAAAGATCATTCTAATATTGTTCTTATTCTAAAAATGTTAAAAAATAAACCTAATACAAAGAAAAATAAAGAAAAAAAAAATAATAAAAAAGTATAAATGTTATAAATATTTAAAACTAACAAAATTTGAGAAAAATTATTTTCTTAGAACCCACAACCCTACATTTTACTATAAACTACTCAAATATATTAAAATACCCAACAATAAAGAAAAAGTTAATAAAGGAATTAAATGTATTAATAAAATTAAAAACTCAATTAAACTTAAAGAAGAAAAACTGTAAAAATTTCTATACAACCCATGTTGACTAAAACTATATAGATAATATCTAAATGCAGCACAAAAAAAAGACACACCAACAAAAAAATATAAAGAATTAAATCAATAGTTTATAATTCTTGATAAAATCATAAATTCTCTAATAAAGTTAATTCTTGGGGGACATCTCATATTAAATGAACAAAAAAGAAACCAAAACATACAACATCTTGGTATATAAGAAATCAAACCTTTATTAATATAAAATCTACGACTACCAGTACGTAAATAAAATATATTAGAAATATAAAACATCCCAGAAGAACAGAACCCATGACCTAATATTAACAAATAAGAACCAGTTAAACCTCATAAAGTTATTGTTAAAAGACCTATAATAACTATACCTATATGAGAAATAGAAGAATAAGCAATTATTCTCTTAATATCAGCTTGAATCAAACAAATTATAGAAATATATAAAGACCCTAATAAAGAAAAAACAAATCAAATATAAGAATATCTAATAAATATATATTCATATATAAATATAGTACGAATTAAACCGTAACCTCCAATTTTTAATATAAGCCCAGCTAAAATTATAGAACCCGAAACAGGAGCTTGTACATGGGCTTTAGGAAGTCAAAAATGAACAAAATATATAGGTATTTTAACCATAAAAACAATAACTAAAACGAAATGAATAATAAAAAAATCAGAAGTTAATTTAATTAATTCTATAGTTATACTTCCAAAACTTATATATATACATATTATAACAATAAATAAGGGTAAAGAAACTAATATTGTATAAAAAAATAAATATATACCAGCCATTAATCGCTCAGGTTGATAACCCCAACCTAAAATCAAAATAACAAGAGGAACCAATACAAATTCAAAAGAAATATACATATATAAAAAACTCATAGAACTAAAAATTAACATTAAAAAAATGAGCATAAGAACATTTAAAAACATAAAGAAACAAATTCATATTCTTTTTATTATTGAAACAACCATAAAAGAAGAAATTAATAAACTTAATAAAATTAAACCATAAGAATAATTGTCTAAACCTAAAAAAAAAGAAATCCTACCTATGAAAGAGTAACAACCTCTAACTAATAGAAAAAAATATAACAAAACAAAAACATATTGGATTCACATAACTGAAGAAGAATAAAAACAAACAGGGATCACAAAAAATACACACAATAAAAATTTTATCATAATATTATAGAATTTAAATAGTCATTTCCATAACAACGAATTATCCCTACTAAAACTCTTAAACCAAGAACTCCCTCACAAACAAAAAAAACTATTAAAATAACCATTGTATATAATCCTGAATACATAAAAGTCAAATAATAAAAAAACATTAATAATAAGGAAATAACGATGAACTCTAATCTCACCAAACATAGGAAAATATGGTTACGAATCACTAACAAAGAAATCAAAGCACATATATATATATATACAAATGAATAAAAAATAAGTTTTAATAATTTAAGTAAAATATTAGTCTTGTAAACTAAAATTAGGAAAATCCTTTAAAACTTCAACAAAGTGAATAATATCACATATTTAATATCCAAGACTAATATTTTACTTAAATTATTTGTTGACATTAAATTTTTTATAATTAAAATACTTATAACCATCTCAACCTTAATTATATTCTTAAAAACTCCTATATCTATAGGAGTTTTTCTACTTACCCAAACAACATTAGCCACTCTGCTAATTTCAAAGATAGCTCTCACATCATGAATATCCATAGTTATATTTTTGATATTTATTGGTGGACTATTAATCTTATTTATATACATAAGAAGAATTGCATCAAACGAAAAATTTAAACCAAACTTGAAATTAATAATTATTTTCTTAATTATAATATTCCCAATAGAAGAAATATTAATAGAAATTCAAACAAATGAACTAATATCAAAAAATATTAAAATAGACATGATTTCCATAAGAAAGATCTACAATAAAAAAACAATAATAATAACCTTATTTTTATTTCTTTATATATTATTAAGAATAATTTCAGTAACAGTTATTGTTAAAATATTTAAAGGACCTTTACGAGCAAAAAACACTTAATGAATAAACCTTTACGAAAAAGAGATAAAATTATATCAATTATTAATAATTCATTAGTAGATTTACCTGCACCAATTAATTTATCAGCATGGTGAAATTTTGGTTCATTACTAGGATTATGCTTAACAATTCAATTAATTACAGGTATCTTACTTTCAATACATTATTCAGCTAATGTTGAATTAGCGTTTAATTCAGTAAGACATATTATACGTGATGTAAACTATGGATGGTTAATACGAAATATTCATTCAAATGGAGCTTCAATATTTTTTATCTGTATTTATTTACATGTTGGACGAGGGATTTACTATGGGTCATATCATTTAAACAAAACATGAAATATAGGAATTATTATTATATTAACAACTATGGCAACAGCATTCTTAGGGTATGTACTACCGTGGGGACAAATATCATTTTGAGGGGCCACAGTAATTACTAACTTACTATCTGCTTTACCATACATTGGTACAATACTAGTAAACTGAATTTGAGGGGGATTTAGAGTAGATAATGCAACACTCTCACGATTTTTTAGACTTCACTTTATTTTACCATTTATTATCGCAATATTTACAATTATTCATTTATTTTTCCTACACATAACAGGATCAAATAATCCTATAGGAATTAATTCTAATTTAGATAAAATTCCATTCCACCCATTTTTTTCAATTAAAGACATTATAGGATTTACTATAACAATTTCTATTCTTTTAATTATCACTATATTTAGACCTTACATATTATCTGACCCAGATAACTTTACGCCAGCCAATCCAATAGTAACTCCTGTACACATTCAACCTGAATGATACTTTTTATTTGCTTATGCAATTTTACGTTCAATTCCTAATAAATTAGGGGGAGTAATAGCATTATTTCTGTCAATTATTATTCTAGCAATTCTTCCATTCTCAATAAAAACAAAATTTAAGGGAATTCAATTTTACCCAATTAATCAAGTAAACTTTTGATTGTTTGTATCAACAGTAATTTTATTAACATGAATTGGAGCTAAACCAGTCGAATACCCATTCACAGTAACAGGAATTATTTTAACACTAATTTATTTTATATACTTCATTACAGACCCACTAATTTCGAAATCATGAGAAAAACTTATTAAATAAGTTAATTAGCTTATATAAAGCATATACTTTGAAAGTATAAGAAAGATTCCATTTATTAACTTCACAAAAAAAAATGATAAAAACACAAGGATTTAATTAAAATAAAAAAGAAAATATAATTTAAAGAAAGTGGTAAATAACATTTTCAAGCTAATGATATAAGTTTATCATAACGAAACCGAGGAAGAGTAGCACGAGTTCAAACAAAGAAAAAACAAACAAAAATCAATTTAATATAAAAAAAAAGACTATTAATATTAGGACCTAGAAAAATAACACAAGTGATTAATCTAATAAAAATAATTCTTGAATATTCTGAAATGAAAAGTAAAGCAAACCCCCCACCACCATACTCAATATTAAATCCAGAAACCAACTCTCTTTCACCCTCAGAAAAATCAAAAGGAGTACGATTACTCTCAGCTATACAGCAAGAAACTCAACATAAAAATAAAGGCAATGAAAAACTAACAAACCAAATTGAAGATTGTAAATAATAAAAATCCATAAAATTATAACTGTCTAATAAAAGAAAGTATCTCAATAAAATTAATGATAAACTCACTTCATAAGAAATAGCCTGAGAAATTCTTCGAACACAACCTAATATTGAATAAACTCTATTCGAAGATCAACCACAAACTATTAATCCATAAACTCCTAAACTTCTACAACACAAAAAAAAAAGAACCCCAAGACCTATTTCAATACAATTTACATAAAACGGAAATAGAACTCAAAGAAAAAGAGATTGAATAAAACCAAAAATAGGACAAATCATATAAATTAAATAATTAGAGTTTATAGGAAAAAACTGTTCTTTAAGAAAAAGCTTAGCACCATCTCTAAAAGGTTGTAAAAGACCTATGTAACCAACCATTTTAGGACCTTTACGACACTGTATATAGCCAAGAATTTTACGCTCTAAAAGAGTAAAAAATCCTACAGAAACTAAAACAAAAACCAACAAAACAAAAAATCTAAACAAATTTAAAATTAATGAATGTATATAAAAATCATACTTAATTAAATTCTAAATTTAATGCACTAATCTGCCAAATCACTGTTGATTAATTTAAACACCTAAGTATAAATTATTGGTCCTTTCGTACTAAATAATTCAACAAATTCTAAGATAGAAACCAACCTGGCTCACGCCGGTTTGAACTCAAATCATGTAAGAATTTAAAAGTCGAACAGACTTAAATCTAAGAATTCTGCTTCTTAGTTTTTTCTTAATTCAACATCGAGGTCGCAAAATCAGTATAGATATGAACTCCCCACTAAAATTACGCTGTTATCCCTAAGGTAACTTATTCTTTTAATCCATTAGGATCAATAAAAACAACTAACAATGAAATAAAAAAATAAAGTTAAAATTTATTAACCACCCCAGCAAAACATTTAAATAAAAAATAATATAAAAGAATTAAAAACAATTTATTAAGTAAATATTAAGTTCTATAGGGTCTTATCGTCCCAAGAAAAATCTTAAGCATTTTTACTTAAAATTAAAATTTTAACTTTTAAATAAATAAAAACTATATCTCATTCATCCATTCATACAAGTTCCTAATTAAGAAACTAATTACTATGCTACCTTTGCACAGTCAAAATACTGCAGCCATTTAGATAAAACCATAGGGCAGGAAATACCTTTAATATATGCTAAAAGAAATGTTTTTGTTAAACAGTTGGAAATAAAAATTGTCGAGTTCATAATATTTAATCTTTAAATTATACTAATTAAATCATTATTAAAATAATAATTAAATTATATTAAAAAACTAAGTAATAAACTAAATTTTAATAAATAAAAATTAAAGAAGGAATTTTATTATAAACTTAATACAAAATTTTAAAGTTAATAAACTTCATAAAAATTAAATTTTAGTATAAATTATCAAGATTATCCCTAATAACTTTCCACTATCAATAAAAATATTTACTTTACTTAAAATTTAATAATGATTGATTAAATCAAATTCCTTAGTAACCAGATAAACAAAAATCGACTAACATATAGCTACTATAACTTTATTAACAAAATTTATTTAACAATTAAACTTAAATAAAATTATTGACCTTTTAAATTCGGGAATATAAAATTCTTAAAATACTTAATTCACCCTGATACCAAAGGTACTAACAAAATCCAATAAAAATATAATAATATACCTTATCAGTAATAATTAAATAAATTATTTCTAAAAACACTAAAAAGAAAAAAAATAATTTCAATAAATAATAAATATCTAATATGGATTTAATTCAGATTAAATCAATAAATTTTCCTATTAATGTAAATAATAAGCTTTGTTAAATAAGCTATAACCTGTATTCTTTCTAACTCCACCTTCCGGTAAAATTACTTTGTTACGACTTATCCTAATTATAATTAGGAGTGACGGGCGATATGTGCATAAAACAGAGCAAAATTCAAATTAATAAATAAATTAAATTTACTATTAAATCCTAATTTCTTAAATCTTTTCAACAAAATTCCTAATTATATATAATTACAGTAACCCACAAAAACTTAACTAAAACTGCACCTTGACCTAACATAAAACTCATAAAGAAAAAGAAAATATTCTCTAGAAACATTCCAAATTATAGAGGTATACAAATATAAGTTAAGTGTGAACTATCGTGGTTTATCAATTAAATTGCAGGTTCCTCTAAAAAGAATGTTTTACCGCCAAATTCTTTGAGCTTAAAAGAACATAACTAATACTATTCAAGATAATTTTTTTACATAATTTATAATAGGGTATCTAATCCTAGTTTATTAAAAAAATTTCTTATAATTTTTTAATGAAATTAATATTAACAATAAATTCCACCTAAATAATAAATATTTTAATCCAAAATAAACAAAAAAATAAAATCTCATAAAATTAATTTTATTAAATTGTATAACCGCGAATGCTGGCACAATTTTAATCTAATATAATTCAATATCTAAATCTAATTTAAATTAAACATTTAATATTAATTACTGGAAAATAAAAAATTTAAAATTATCCATATAATCTAATGAATAAATTAATTTTTTGTACTAGAATCAAATACTTACTATATGGTAAAAATTAGTCTTATGGCTCAACTAAAACTTTCTCCCAACAAAAAAGTTCAGATTAAAAGTGATATTCTAACAAACAGAAATTTATATTACTATTTAAACTAAAATAAGTAAATAAACCCTGAATAAAACTATTTAATTGGGGTTAAATAGAATTATTGCTATAAATCAAGTATGCAAAACCAATTAATCTGACAGTAAAGTACTAAGAACGAAAAAGTTTAAGAAAACCGTTATAGTGAAATAGAATATGTAAACTAATTAAGTTTTAACTAACTATTGGGGTAGTTGTTAAATATGTCTATTGGGGTAGACAATAACTTAATATCTCACTATAAAAGTCAAAGTTTTAACTAAAATTATAATAAACAAAGAAATAACTGACAAATGTTTTACTCTTACTACTTACTATATGGTAAAAATTAGTCTTATGGCTCAACTAAAACTTTCTCCCAACAAAAAAGTTCAGATTAAAAGTGATATTCTAACAAACAGAAATTTATATTACTATTTAAACTAAAATAAGTAAATAAACCCTGAATATGTTTTTTAACGTGTAATTTATAAAAGTATAATAAATATATATATAATATATAAATATTTAATATACATTACTATTAACGTTATTATACTTTATTTTTTAGATTTTATGATTTAATAATATATATTTAATTAATATTATATATAATTTAACGTTAGTATAATAACGTTATAATAAATATATATATAATATATAAATATTTAATATACATTACTATTAACGTTATTATACTTTATTTTTTAGATTTTATGATTTAATAATATATATTTAATTAATATTATATATAATTTAACGTTAGTATAATAACGTTATAATAAATATATATATAATATATAAATATTTAATATACATTACTATTAACGTTATTATACTTTATTTTTTAGATTTTATGATTTAATAATATATATTTAATTAATATTATATATAATTTAACGTTAGTATAATAACGTTATAATAAATATATATATGATATATAAATATTTAATATACTTGAAAAACTTCTAATAAAAAAATAAATTTTCGAATTGTATCAAAAATTTATTCCAATTTTAAATTGAATTTTGTTAGCAAATCTTGTCTTTTTTAACAAAAAATAAGTTGAGCCTTAGCCAACAAATTTTACATATAATATATAAACACAAAATTCAACTTTTAGTGAAATTCTTTACTTTTTAAAATTTTAGT